GTCGGCCTTTCTGTGCAATAGTCCGCCAGTAGCGGAAGAGAGGGTTACAGTACATACAAGAGTCTTCCCGTTTTGCGTAAGCTTTTTATTACCAGTAAAGTAGTACAACAGCTGTATCTTATAGCCGCGGGTCGCCTTTTGAAAATCGTAGATAGAAGAAACTATTAGATAGATAAGGAGTAGGTGAGGACTCACTGACCTGAGCGATTTCGATCACCTAGCAGGCCTTTAATTTGGTAGGTAACATCGCCGAAGCGTATTATCTGATTTTACTACGAAGGAAGGAACTCGAAGTGAGACGGCACCGTCTTGTCCAACGCAACGATATGGCCCTCTATCATCTTCTATCCGGTAGACTTGGTAAAAGGGCCCCAACTTTTTTCCAGAATTAGAGTTCGACCGCGGCTGCCCCCTTTTTTTCCGCACCAATCCTTATTTACTACTATATGTTTGTTTTTGGGGTGTATAGCTCAGTTGGTAGAGCATTGGGCTTTTAACCTAATGGTCGCAGGTTCAAGTCCTGCTATACCCAAACCTACCTTACACTATACTATTAGTAAGGATGCATAGTAGCGTTCAAATATCACTCTTTGGCCTTTAGACTCGCTTCAGCGACTTCGCCCTTTAAGTGACAAGGGGGGGTGAGGAGTAGTATAAGAGTGGCTCGCACTTTGCCATGTAGTAATGTTAATAAACTGCTAAAGAGATTCGCCTGTCGCTTTCATAGGCGAGACTTGGTCATTGATTGTTTAGAAAGCCATGCCTGCGAGAAAAGGGCCCCCTCTTTGACATCAGATCTTGTCATCCGGGTGGGCAGCCTCCGGTCGGGGTGCTCCACTTTATTGTTCATGGGTATGGGGCACGAACGGACTTTATTTGATCACCATTTTTCTATGCGAATGCTCGATCTCCTGCTTGTGTTGAACGATCTCAAAACACTTACCTTTTTTAGGGGACAAGTAGATCTGTACCACTTTACGGTGCAAACCCTCTTCTTGGTGACGGAGATAGGCAACTAGGATAGACAGGACGAGCGACAACAGACTAATTAGCAAGGACAAGCGCAAATCTCTCTTGGACGAGCATGTCCACTAGGTAAAATGATGATAGGATACGACCAGCACACCTCGTGGCGTCCAATAGGCCCATCTTCCGGTGTGGTGACATGACATAGCTTAGCCTTAGAGAACTTTTGATCTTAGCACTCTCGTGAATATGGTCAAAATGCTACCCTTCTTATTTTATTGGCGCATCGGATAAGAACAAGAGTGAAAAGGTATTTCGTGACATCATCGATCGGAACTGGCTTTTCAACTTCTTTGATTGATCTGCTTTGTTGAATTTGATTCAAATTCTAGCTATATGAGACTGACGTTATTTAGGACAGGAAGAGCAGAAGAGGGAAGGAAGAGAGCATTATGAATTGCCCTATTTGATCTAGTCTCTTTAATTACCGAGACCCGTAAATACAAAGATCTAGGTAGCTCATCTCCTTAGAAGAAGTAAGATCTCCATTCGAGTAAGTAAACTCTTATAATAGTAATTTACTTTGAATCAGTGACAAATAGAATTGAGAGGTTATGAAATAACTTTCATAACTTCCTGGACCTCAGGAGTGATTAACGAGCTCTAAACCGCCTCTCCTTTTATTTAATATACACGAGCTGCTTTGTTCCTGGGATCTATTCGATGCACAAACCCAATCTTCAATAGCCTTGTGCTACCTCTAGAAATATGAAAGTTTCTTTCAGAACCTCATGCCAGTCAGGATAGATGGGACGTATGGCAGAAGGATATTTCATTCATGAGAGATGGAGCGTTGACCATAAATCCGGTCTTCGACAAGGAGCTGCTAAGGAAGAGAATCCAGAGGAATTCGATCTTTTGGTGGCTTTCGTATATAAGATCACGGCTGCATTTAGGAGTGATCTTTCCGTGGCTTTCGAAAGAGAGTCTCGACGCGGCCGGCGGTGTACACGTAGCTCCGATAGCATGCAGCCGATAATGGAGACAGATATATAGAAAGTGTCAAATGGGAGATCTTTATAGGGAGTCAGTCTTTACTTAACTCAGAAAAAGGCTTGACTTAGCTCAAGCAATGCCCAATAAAATCCCATGTCTTTCTTGGTTGGACCAACCCAACCTGTGATTTCTTATCAGTCTTTTTTTTTATTAGAGCAAGAATCTGAAAGAAAAAAGTTATGATGAGCATCTATATGAGTCGATCATTTCCAAGATCTAATTCCAGTTTTAAGTTATCTAGTGGAAATGCCTTAGAATCTGAAGTTGTACGCTTAAGGGAAGATAAGTTCTTGGTGGATGCAGGACCTGGGACCCCCAGAATTTGTATGCAAGATGAGCCTACAGGAGTGCCAATCAACCGAGCCGCCAGGTTTGAGAATAAGGTGGGATACATTTCCAAGGGGGTAGTGGCCGGTGAATCAGTGATCAAAGAGCAGATTTTGGAGAGATTCTTCATCGATGTAGTGGCTGGTGAATCAAAGATCAAAGAGCGAGCAGCCGCCAGGTTTCATTCTTTGGTGGGATCCACAGATGTAGTGGCTGGTGAACCGCTTCTTCTTCTTCCACGAAGATTCAGACAAAGGCGAGCTTGGATGGAACTGAACAAGATTTGGCGAAGGAGGTAAAGGGCTTTATTCTTCAGAAAGTCAAAGGAGGTTTTTTAGTAGCCATCGGGGGTTTCATTACTTTTCTTCCATTCCGCCGGGATATCGAATGGTCGATTCACCATTGAGAGCATTAACCTCAAAAGGCCGAATATTGTGGTGTTCTAACAGCGGCAGATCAAACAAGAACTTAGAAAAAAATCCGGGGAACTTCGAAGCTTATGGGGCCTCCTCTTGTAAGCTAGCTCCATTCGATCGATCGCTTCCGTTCGGAATAGATTGGTTGGGAATTTGATGCTCTGCAGTGAAGGTTACGAAGTAAAAGGAGTTGATCCACTCGATAGGGGGATAGAGATGAAGATGCAGAGTCTGATGCGCCTCTCATCCCGTGAAGAAGAGGTGGGTTTCTGGGCGGGTCGGAGCTTCCTATCTCTCATTCGTTCGTTCCGGTCGCCTCATATCTCCTACCCGCGGGTCAATGGACATTAGATACGTGATAACACTTGTGGTTTCGGTGAATCGCCTTCACTCTCGGGGTTCAGTACCCGCCTCTTGGTGTCCAATACCCAGTGATGGGAGAAGGAGTGGGAGACGAAGAGAGGGAAGATGGTTGCTTAGCAGCGGAAGCTGGGGATCGAGAAGCGGGGGGAGCGCTTAGGCTTGAAATGGAGCTAGGATACCGGTATTTTTCCCTCCCTGGATCCGAGTCTTTCTCTTCCCCTGGACCGAGCACCGAGACCGAGAAAAGAGAGGCTGGATACGAGTCTGATGAGATCAGAGCCAGTGAAGAGAAGAGGGAAGGCTGACTCTGCTAGGCTGGCTTGCTTGTTCGACTAAAGCACATAAATAAGGTAGCTTGCTTACTTAGTGTGAAACGCTAAGGTTCTGAAAGAACGTTAATTGACCGTATAGCTCCGCTTTCACAGGGCTTCTTTTTAGATTAGATCAAATAGGAGGCCATAGAAATTCACTCATAACAGAAGCTAGAGGAAAGTATTCGTAGGACGTCGTGGACGGATGAGCGATTGTACCGCCTACAGGACAATTACTGGAGAGATGCGACCGTTACCTGTTGACAGATGACAGACAGAAGAGCGGGAAGTTGCTCTATTTAAAGGACGGGAATTGCACATTAAAGGAAGGCAATCGTGTACTGAGCTAGCCTGCCTTGAACTTGAAGTAGGTAGTCTCTCCTATATCTGATAGCTTTAACTGCCTTGCAGGGAATTCCTTACTCAAAAGTATGAGAGTGCGGCATAGCAAGAGTGAATCCTCCTACCTCCTTCTAACGTTTATCTCTTTTCTTGCTTCCTTGCTTTAATCCAATAGGCCGGATTCCTTGCTTGCATCCTTTTGATTACTTAGTATCTCCTCCTTGCTGCACTCTTCTGGTACAAAGCAAAGGACTAGACTTTCGATTTTGCGTTGTTTTTTTCACGAGGTTTTGTATATAATCCAATGTTCAGTGAGATAACTTTCCTACCGACTGAATCGCTTGAATTAGTTGAAGGAAACGAGCCCACTGGAGAGGAGAGTTTTTACTGCGAGGGGCGCGTCTGATGGTATCGTATATAAGATCACGGCTGCATTTAGGAGTGATCTTTCCCTCTTCAACAAGCCGGTGGCTTTCAAAAGAGAGTCTCGACGTGGCGGTATACACGTAGCTCCATAGCGGAGCTAGTCACTGGCTACAGGTTTCTTTCCTACCGGACCGGAGGCGGCCGAGAATGTTATGTCAAAAGGACCAACGACGATGAAAAAGGAGAAGGAGTAGGAGCGCTATGCTCAAAATAGAATGAGAATGATTACGAGATAGAATGGATCTCTGTTACGAAGTAAAAGGAAAGGGGAGGTCCGGGACGGAGCCGTATGACGCGAGAGTGTATACTCGGAGCTAAAATAAGTTCAAGAAGCTATGAAGAGTGGTAAACTCTGAAAGATGGAAACAGGGGAGTTGGCTGATAAAGATGGACAGTAAGGATCGCGTAATATCAATTTCTCGTCCTCGGAAATTCTAAGCTATATGGGGGGCTTGGATGGTGAGCAAAAACAATTGATCAAGAAGTTGGTCAACTTTCGCATGAAAGAAGGTAAAAGAACGAGAGTTCGTGCTATTGTTTATCAAACTTTTCATCGCCCTGAACGCAATGTAATCAAACTTATGGTTGACGCCGTAGAGAATATAAAGCCCATATGCGAAGTGGAAAAAGTAGGAGTAGCTGGTACTATTTATGATGTCCCTGGGATTGTAGCCAGGGATCGTCAACAAACTTTAGCTATTCGTTGGATCCTTGAAGCAGCTTTCAAACGACGTATAAGCTACAGGATAAGCTTAGAGAAATGTTCATTTGATGAGATACTGGATGCTTACCG